TATGATCGTTACATGGATGATACTAAATATAGTTGGAATAATCACATTAATAGTTGCATTGACTCTTATCTTCGGTCTCAAATCGGTATTGAGAGTTCCATTTTAAGTGGTAGTCACAATTCCAGTGACAGTTACATTTATAATTACATTTGTGGTGAAAGTGGAAATAGTAATGAAAAGGGGAGCTCAAATATAAGAACTGCCAGAAATACTATTGATTCCAATATAAGAGAAAATTCGACTAATTTCGACTTGACTCAAAAATATAGGCATTTGTGGGTTCAATGCGAAAATTGTTATGGATTAAATTATAAGAAATTTTTTAAGTCAAAAATGAATATTTGTGAACAATGTGGATATCATTTGAAAATGAGTAGTTCAGATCGAATCGACCTTTCGATTGATCCAGGTACTTGGGATGCTATGGATGAAGACATGGTTTCGCTGGATCCTATTGAATTTCATTCGGAGGAAGAACCTTATAAAGATCGTATTGATTCTTATCAAAGAAACACAGGATTAACCGAAGCTGTTCAAACAGGTACAGGTCGACTAAACGGTATTCCCATAGCAATTGGAGTTATGGATTTTCAGTTTATGGGGGGGAGTATGGGATCTGTAGTAGGCGAGAAAATCACCCGCTTGATCGAGTATGCTACCAATCAATTTTTACCTCTTATTCTAGTGTGTGCTTCCGGAGGAGCACGTATGCAAGAAGGAAGTTTGAGCTTGATGCAAATGGCTAAAATATCTGCTGCCTTATATGATTATCAATCAAATAAAAAGTTATTCTATGTATCTATCCTTACATCTCCTACTACTGGTGGGGTGACGGCTAGTTTTGGGATGTTGGGGGATATCATTATTGCCGAACCTAATGCCTACATTGCATTTGCTGGTAAAAGAGTAATTGAACAAACATTGAATAAGACAGTACCTGAAGGTTCACAAGCGGCTGAATATTTATTCCATAAGGGCTTATTCGATCCAATCGTACCACGTAATCCTTTAAAGGGTGTTTTGAGTGAGTTATTGAAGCTTCACGCCTTTTTTCCTTTGAATGAAAATTCCATTAAATTAAGTAAAAAGTAAAGTAGTAAGGAGCGCCTTAAGTTCCATTTTTTTATTTGGAGTGAAAAAAATAGTTAGTTTTTGTGAATCAAAGTCAAAATACGAAGAATGTATTTTTTCTTTGATGACATAAGATTTTATTCGAAATTTATAAAATAAAGAATCATGTGGACAATTCTTTTTTTTATACCGGTATAACTGGATTATGATTAGTAATAAGGAAACCTCTATCAACAAGAAAAAAAAGAAAATTCTGCCTTATGCGAAATTCAAATTAGGCAAATAAACCGAATTTGCGTTTTCCTTTTTGATGTGTATGTATATATAATTCAAATATCGCAAATATAGCTATAGAGAGCATCCTTTCTCCCGAGAAATCTCTATTTTGCCTAAGAATCCGGATCGAATTCGAGTGAATCTTTCGAGCAAATTTCTAATTAAATAAATAAAAATTGGAATTCAAATGAGAAAACAAGAATGGATTTTCTCATACATATATTTTTTTTTTCTATGGCATGTAGAAAGATGAATAAGTCTTATTTATTTTTATTTATTTAAGTATACATATACATTCTTTAATTAGGCATTCCTTGCATTTCTTTATTATATATACTCACTTAGATATACTTAGTATAATTATATACGAATTATAATTATTATAAGCTATCTTTATAACAGGTACAAATAGTACATCGAGGTACCCATTCTATGACAAACTTCCCCTCTATTTTTGTGCCTTTAGTAGGCCTAATATTTCCGGCAATGGCAATGGCTTCTTTATCTCTTCATGTTCAAAAAAACAAGATTGTTTAGATCCGACGGGTCCCAATCTCATCTATTTTTTAATACTTAGATACAGATAACACGGATATCTATTTAATAGAATATGGTGTAACAGACGGCTTCTTCCAAACATAAATGATGGGGCGCTTATGTATGCGTAACTATATGATATGGGTAAATGAGTTATGGCTATATTCAAATGGATCGGAATCGAGGCGGATATCTGAAATGAAAAGTCAATGTGTATCTATTATCTTATCTATATGGATATAGATATCTATGGGGGATCTTATAAAGTGAATGTTATTATTTTAACCCTAACCAATTTTATCAATTACTCCTAAAGTAAAGAGTTACATCAGAATGGCGCTAGTTGATGAGAGTGACTTCGGGAATAAAAAAAGGAAAATAAAATCCATTTGGACTATTTTCTCAATTCCAATAAAATGTAACTGGATCTAGTATGAGTTGGCGATCAAAACATATATGGATAGAACTTCTAGCGGGGTCTCGAAAAATAAGTAATTTCTGCTGGGCCTTTACCCTTTTTTTAGGTTCATTAGGATTCGTATTGGTTGGAACTTCCAGTTATCTCGGTAAGAATTTGATATCTTTAGTTCCGTCTCAGGAAATCCATTTTTTCCCACAGGGAATCGTGATGTCTTTCTACGGGATCGCGGGTCTCTTTATTAGTTCCTATTTGTGGTGCACAATTTCATGGAATGTGGGTAGTGGCTATGATCGATTCGATAAAAAAGAAGGAATAGTGTGTATTTTTCGTTGGGGATTCCCTGGAAAAAATCGTCGTATCTTCCTACGATTCCGTATGAAAGATATTCAGTCCATCAGAATAGAAGTTAAAGGGAGGATTTATGCTCGTCATATCCTTTATATGGAAATCAAAGGGCAGGAGGACATTCCCTTAACGCGTAGTGATGAGAATTTGACTCGGCGAGAAATTGAGATAAAAGCTGCCGAATTGGCCTATTTCTTGCGCGTACCAATTGAAGTATTTTCAAATTAACTTTTTTTTGAACTGAAGAAAAAATTCTTTCTGAGTGGGAGGGGAAAAATTCAAGAATTCTCTTTTTTTTCTATAGCATAGCTTAAGGTTTTGTTTTTTTTTCAAAACGTTCATTCGATTCAAAGTAGACATATAAGGAAGGTCCATAAAACGAAACTTTTTTGTCCAAATTTTTTTTTTATGTATATGGAAATCCACTCAACTCAAGTCAGTGAAAAACAAGTAACAAATCAAAATAATGGATTCATCTTGTATATCAAAACATTTCGGAATAAAGAATTTCTCTTTTTATTTTCAATATGAATTGATACATTAGATACAGATAGATCATATCTTGTAAATGATCGCTCCGTTCTTTTGTGCTTCTTAATGATGAAAGGATTGGAGGGGATCTCTTATAACGAAAACTTTTCTGTCTTTGTCTTGGTTTTGTACTTATTTTTGATCATGACATCACAATATTCTTCATAAATAGAAATCTCTCCCCATTTTTACTGTGGTCGTGGCTGGCGAATTTTTTTTTTTCAAAATAGAAACTCTTTTGACAGAAGGGGAGTTCCTTTGGTTCGAAGTCCGAATAATATTCATTGAAGTGGGTTTTTCAGGAATTCTTCGAAAGGACTTCGAATTTGCTCAATGGAGGTATCTGGAAACAAGATTTTTTGAATTATTTCTTCATTCGAATTTGAAGGGGGCTCTTATTCTATTTCTGTATTCTTTCTAGATTCAAGGACTAGCCCCGGAATCACAAATAAAAAACAAAAAAAAAATAGGCAATAGATTCATAGGTTAGATAGATGCCTTGTAATAGAACTTATGGTTGATAGAAAAATCAAATATTAGATCACATAAATTCGACGAATCAGGTGGGTTCATTAAGAATTCCAATTTACAGATGAAAAAATGGCAAAAAAGAAATTATTTCTTCCTCTTCTATATCTTACATCTATAGTATTTTTGCCCTGGTGGATCTCTCTCTCATTTAATAAAAGTCTTGAATCTTGGGTTACTAATTGGTGGAACACTAGGCAATCTGAAACTTTTTTGACTGATATTCAAGAAAAGAGTATTCTAGAAAAATTCATAGAATTAGAAGAACTTTTACTCTTGGACGAAATGATAAAAGAAGACCCGGAAACAGATCTCCAAACGCTTCGTATCGGAATCCACAAGGAAACGATCCAATTGATGAAGATGTACAACGAGGATTATATCCATACGATTTTGCACTTCTCGACAAATATAATCTGTTTCATTATTTTCAGTGGTTATTCTATTCTGGGTAATGAAGAACTTGTTATTCTTAACTCTTGGGTTCAAGAATTCCTATATAACTTAAGTGACACAATAAAAGCTTTTTCTATTCTTTTATTAACTGATTTATGTATCGGATTCCATTCACCCCATGGTTGGGAACTTATGATTGGCTATGTCTACAAAGATTTTGGATTTGCTCATAACGACCAAATTATATCTGGTCTTGTTTCCACTTTTCCAGTCATTATAGATACAATTTTAAAATATTGGATCTTTCGTTATTTAAATCGTGTATCTCCATCACTTGTAGTGATTTATCATTCAATGAATGACTGATCCAACTAGAATATGTTACATAAGCAAAACATTTTAAAAAGCAAAACATTTTTAAACGTACTTATACTTACTCTTTCGAACGAGACGAAGATTTCTCCTATTCCTATATTCCAGTAAAATGATTTCAGTAAATCGCAGAATTGTGGATAGGGACTATACAAGCGACCTACCTAATTTTATTGTATAAATTTTCGGGATCAATGATTGGACCATGCAAATTAAAAATACCTTTTCTTGGATAAAGAAAGAGATTACTCGCTCTATTTCCGTATCGATTATGATATATATCATAACTCGGACATCCATTTCAAATGCATATCCCATTTTTGCACAGCAGGGTTATGAAAATCCACGAGAAGCAACCGGGCGGATTGTATGTGCCAATTGCCATTTAGCTAATAAGCCCGTGGAAATTGAGGTTCCACAAGCGGTACTTCCTGATACTGTATTTGAAGCAGTTGTTCGAATTCCTTATGATATGCAAGTGAAACAAGTTCTTGCTAATGGTAAAAAGGGGGGTTTGAATGTG